TACTGATTTTTTTGTACATCTGTACATCAGGTCCTTTAGATTTCGTTAGATTTCGTTAGATTTCGGGAGTCCTTTTTGTTTTAGAAAGATTATCCTTGTCTTTGTTTATGTCTCGGGTTGGAACAAATTACTATAATTCGTCCCCGCCTACGGATCAATCGACATTTTTCACAAATTTTACGAACAGAGGCCCTTATTTTCATATTTGTCACTCCTTTTCTTAATTCTGAATCTGCTTAATTGGAAGAAAATAAGTTTTTTAAAATCTTTAACTTCGAATTGTATCCCCACGAAAGAATGTTGAAATTGAAAAAACCACCTAATTATGTGAGTCTTTACTTTAGAGTATACAAAAGAGTATACAAATTATATGTCCTTTAGTTGAATCATAAGAACTTACCACAATTTTGATTCTATTTACTGGTAGTATACGTATAAAATTACGTTGAACCCTTCCCGAAGCAAAACCCAGAATCATATTTTCATTATCTAAACGAACTCGAAACATAAATACCATTGGGACGTAGTTCAGTAATTAAAACCTCGCGAATCTTTTTTTTCTTTCATTCCAGGGAAAACGGCCTTGAAGTATCAACGAATCTAAGAGGCATAGTATTCGAAACCTACCCTTTTTTTTCACAAAAAAAAATAGGCAAGTTCCGCATATAATTCGGTTATCAGAAAGATTACCATATATAACACAAAATTTCTCCGCCGATTCCTTCTATTCGAGCCTCTCGGTCTGTCATTATACCTCGAGAAGTAGAAAGAATTACAATCCCCATTCCGCCTAAAATTCTCGGAATTCGTTGATAGTTAGAATAGATTCGTAGGCCAGGCCGGCTGATCCGTTTTAAATTTAAAACAGTTCTATACGCTCCTTTCCTATTTCTCCTATGTCGTAGGGTTAAAACTAAAAAATATTTATTGCTTTCTTGATGTTTTCTCACGTTTTCAATAAAACCTTCTCGTAAAAGGATTTTAACAATATTTTCAGTGATGTAAGTAGATGGTATTCGAACTGTTCTTTTTTCATTCATGTCAGCATTTCGTATAGAGGTTATTATGTCAGCAATAGTGTCTTTACTCATGATAAACTAAGATTATTGTTGCCCCCGAATTTTGATATAATCAACATGCTCTTTTTCTTTTTTTTTTTGAATTCATAAATATTTATGAATTTTTAAAGGTATATACGTGATATATAAACAATCTACTAATTAAATTAATCTATTTCATTCAAATACGATAAACTACATCAAGGTCTTCCCTTATAATACTTCAGGTGCTAATGAAACTATTTTAGTGAAATTTAACTGTCTTAATTCCCGGGGGATCGCGCCAAAAATTCGGGTTCCTTTTGGATTTCCTTCTTGATCAATAACAACAGCAGCATTGTCATCATATCGTATTATCATACCGTTGTCGCGTTTGAGTTCTTTACAAGTACGTACAATTACAGCTCGGATCACTTCTGATCTTTCTAGAGGTGTATTTGGTACTGCTTCTTTGATTACAGCAACAATAACGTCACCAATATGAGCATATCGTCGATTACTAGCTCCTATGATTCGAATACACATCAATTTTCGGGCCCCGCTGTTATCCGCTACATTCAAATGGGTTTGAGGTTGAATCATATCATTTTTTTTTTTTTTGTCTTTTTCAATGTAAAGGGTGAAATAAAAAAAAGAAATATTGTTTGTTCAAAACAAAACAAGAAACCTGCAATTGTTTTTTTATACAAAAAACGATTTCCTTTGGTTCTTCACTATCCTATACCGAAAGAATGAATTGGGTTCGTATAGGCATTTTGGATGCCGCTATTGAAATAGCCCTTCTGGCTATATTTTCTGCTACTCCGCTCATTTCATAAAGTATTCTGCCGGGTTTAACAACAGCTACCCAATATTCGGGAGATCCTTTCCCCGAACCCATACGTGTTTCTGTAGGTCTTACTGTAACGGGTTTGTCTGGAAATATACGTACCCATATTTTTCCACCGCGGCGTGCATTTCGTGTCATTGCTCGCCGACCCGCTTCTATTTGTCTAGATGTGATCCAAGCGGGTTCAAGCGCTTGAAGAGCATATCTACCAAAGCAAATACGATTACCTCGATAAGATATTCCTTTCATTCTTCCTCTATGTTGTTTACGGAATCTCGTTCTTTTGGGGTTATAGTTGATGGCTGTTTATCAATTCCACCCATCTCTACTACAGAACCGGACATGAGAGTTTCTTCTCATCCAGCTCCTCGCGAATTAAACGATTAAAAAATAATATACGTGGTGAATAATATACTGAATCGGGGGATTCTTTGAAATTTCATTTAATAAAATTTTTTTTTTATCTTTTTCTTTTTGATATATAATTAAACACATATTCGATTTTTACATAATGTCATTTAGGTATTAGGTATAACGTTATAATGAATCTTTATTTTGTTTTGCTTTTTATTATCCTATCGAATTGACTCAAATTTCTAAAAAAAAAATTCGC